CAAGGAAAGATATTGAAAAATCAATTTTCGAAATCAACTTTTATATATAGCGGAAAAGAATAGCGATTTATTCCTATGAAGCATCCAGTAACAAGAAGATTAAATCGGAAATATCGACAAATTCTTGCCTTGCGTGGTCTAAGGAAATAAAAAAAATCAATCCGCTTGTACAATTTAATCTATATCGAATTAATCTATATCGAATTTAAATATCAGAATAGCTGATATAGTCATTATTCAATGGGTCAGGTCCACTTACTTTTTCTTGATTTATAATTTTATGGTGGGTTTGATAAGATAAGAACAATGGAGAAGTAAGAATACTTTGGTTTGGTTATTAATAATAGGGATTGGATATCTAGAATATTCTAGAATATTTCTATTATATCCCAGGACCAAAAATGTGAATAATGAGACATGAAGAGGACTACTATGTCACTACAGGGTAGACTACTCCTAATAAGTGCAATTAGTTATTATGATAATGAATAAATGTTCAACTTTCTAACTATAACTCATAATAATCAAAACTCATTATAAAGGTGGTTACCTTTTTCCTTTTTTAGAAAAAAAAATATCTCTGTTTTCCGCTGAAAAACGAAGACTAAATCTTGAGTTTAGTGGAAAAGCCCTTTATCGGATTTGAACCGATGACTTACGCCTTACCATGGCGTTACTCTACCGCTGAGTTAAAAGGGCCCGTTTTATTCAATTCATGAATTTGCCATTATGAGTCTAATGCATATATGTATGCATATGCATATATGTATATATGTATATATGCATATGCATAGGGGTTCATACAAGAACCATCAAATAAAAAAAAAATTCTATGAAATCATAACATAAAAGTAGGAAAGACTTTTCGGATCTGGTCATACCATTAGATTCTATTGACAATTCCAAAAAACTGTTCATACTATTATCATACTATGATGATCATCATCATAGTATGATGACGGTCGGGTGGATATGCCCCTATCGTCTAGTGGTTCAGGACATCTCTCTTTCAAGGAGGCAGCGGGGATTCGACTTCCCCTGGGGGTAGAGAGGAAGTTGATCGTAGATTATCAATAAATCTAGAATTAATTCTTCCTGGGTCGATGCCCGAGCGGTTAATGGGGACGGACTGTAAATTCGTTGACGATATGTCTACGCTGGTTCAAATCCAGCTCGGCCCAATAATTCGTTGCTCCATGAATATGAAATAACCAATTTGTTCTCCAGAAACAGAAATGCCTGATCCGTAGAAATGAAGAGAAAGAGTCAATTTTTTCTCTATCCATGTTTTTCTCATTCGTTCTGATTTTTCTAACTATCTAGATTCATGATACTTAATTAAAATTAAGTATCATAAAAATAGTTCTTTTTTCTCATTGAAAAATTGATTATCCATTTTTTTGGCAATAAAATAACCACTCGTTACTAGTAATCCGTGTCGCTCTCACTATATTCCATATCTATGTGGATATTCAGTATATCATTCGTGTTTCTGTTACAACACAACGAATAGAATGTTCTCATCAAACTAGTAAGAATATGTATGCCATACACCTTGCTGGGATTGTAGTTCAATCGGTCAGAGCACCGCCCTGTCAAGGCGGAAGCTGCGGGTTCGAGCCCCGTCAGTCCCGAACTAGGATCCGATGAATTGATAAATTCATCTCTCCATTTTCTGTGAAAGGGGGGACAGGTAGCAAGATCTAATCCCCAGCGGGGGATCCTTATTTTTTTTGTTTTTCGTGTCGCATTTATCATCAGACAAGTACGGGAATTTCCATTTCTTTCACTAATACCGATTGATAAGGGGAGACATATGTAAGTTGGTACAATCGGTGGCATTACTATATTCAGTATTTTAAGAGATACCATACTCGTATCGTCTGACTTTCTTTTTCAATTGCTATTGAACAATGAAATGGAATAGAGTTCCCCTATTTTTACCGGGAGTACATACACAAATTGTATTCGTTTATTGTACGATACACAATGAACTTAACATAATTACCTCGACAGAATACCTCTCAGGTTAAACCATACCCTTTCTAGCCTCGACTTTGTTTGTGTATCCTCAATGACTAATTGGAAACAATCTATCTATTCTCAATGCAAATTGCACATTGAATTTTTGATGTATGCGTTCTAGTCTCAATCCAAGAAAGAAGAAGAGATACTAATAAAATAAAAGACCAAGCAACGCCCCTTTTTAGTAAATTTGTTGGAATATTAGATCTTTTCCACTTAACACCCGTCCTTTTTTCCATCTCACTTCTACTGTTTGGATCTGTGTGACCCATAGAATACCGGGTCATATAATATCTCATAATTGTATGTATAAGTATAAGGAAAGAGAATTGTATAAGGAAGACAGTAGGTTATGGAAAAGAAAAAAAGTGGAAAAAAGGATGAAAAATTCAATGGAATTCCTGATCCGATAAAGAATCCCATTTCGGATTTAGTATGGATAAAATAAAAGATTTTCCTATGTTATACTATTCAATTCTCGACGATGAATCGATTTGATAGATCAGATATTGTTATTCATAATATTGATCCGATTCAGTATCATCAGAATTCAATTCATCCCATTGAATTGACAGGAGTCAAATTTCTTATCTCTATGGGATTAGATCCCGAGTTATTGCGAAGTAAAAAAAACAATGAGATTATGGAAGTCAATATTCTCGCATTTATTGCTACTGCACTGTTCATTCTAGTTCCTACTGCTTTTTTACTTATCATCTATGTAAAAACAGTCAGTCAAAATGATTAATTTAACTGAAACTTGGATTATTAGTTCTTATCAATGATTGAAGAAATGAAAGAAAGGGATTAAAACTCCAAGTTTTAAATGAAATGAAATGGCTGGAATCATAAGTATCTGAGATAGTGTGGTAGAAAGAACTATATATAATATAGTTCTTTCTACCACACTAGATAGTATTGTATACTATATTTTTATCATATAAATATATTATCATATAAATAGTATGATAATATAAATTTTATACTATTCATATCATATAAATAGTATGATCATATAAATTTGATCATATAAAGTTGTATACAGATATGGTTTTATATAGATATAGATCAATGTACAATATGTACATGTATTAGATGTACATATATTAGATTAGATGTACATCTAATACATATACATCGAAATAGCAGTCTAATTCTATTTCTTTTTTTCTTTTTTTTAGTTTCGCAAAACAATCAATTAAACGATTGATACAATTCGATCACTCAATCGATTATTCAAGATCACTCAATCGATTATTCAATTAGTAGTTCCCCTATAGTCCACTTCTTCCCCATACTATGAGTGAGAGGGAAAATGTAAAGACTACCATTAAAGCAGCCCAAGTGAGACTTACTATATCCATGTGAATTATGTCTCCTATCTCTATGAATGAATTATTTCATTATTGATTATTGATCAATAATCATAGTGGAATCAATGGTGGAGAGTAAAAAGAAAATAGGATTCTGACTTAAGGCTATTGATGAACTAATCCAATGAATCTACTCGTAACAAGTTCCTATATTATAAAATTTCTGGTAGAATCGGGAAGCATTAAGCACAAATACGATACACACACCTTTTTATTTGTAAATAGCAAAGGAATGCTCCTAATGGAACATGTAGAAATAGTAAGACCTATTGTTTGTTACCTTTCTTTCATAAGCAAAAGACGTCAAAATATACCATCAAGATAGATAACTATCTATCAGATACCTCTATTTTATTTGATCTAAGGCTTACGTCTTTCTTTCTGTGAAAGAATGGAATGGGAAGACACCACCATCATTATTACATACATTTTTTTTTGTAATCCCCTACACGGGCAAAGAATTTTTTTTTTCAACTTTTCTTTTTACTCTATAAATAAGAGCCGCCCAACCATGTTAATTGAATGTTTGAGTACTCAAAGCCTCTCGTGAGGCTGGATACAAAGTATCTTCAGTCCTTTCCACAACTTCTAAATTGATTTCCCATCAGCCTATTCTATTCAATCTAATTCCAGACAGAGTCAGTAGACACTATTTTAGTATTTAGTATAGGTAGTGTAAGATAATTAGGAAGTCTTGATAGTCTTTCGTATAATCTTTTCTTCAATCCTAGGAGCAAAAATGGAGTGTCCTTTAGGAACCTTTGGATACTAAGATTTCCGACCTCTGACTTTCGTAGTTCTGAATCCCAGAATTGACTTTCACTATTTATTTGATTCAATTGATATCATAAATCAAATAAATGTCCGAATCAATCATTAATAAGTAAGGGTTACTTCATCCCTATTGGTACCGGTTTGGACCGGTACCCAGATTTTGAGAAAAAAAAATTTACAGTTCTTTTTTATTTTATAGAATTATGGATTCTCAAAATCAAGTATCGACAGGCCTAGTCGTTTGCCTCTGCTTCTTGCGGGGCAAGAATTTGTCGAGTTAGATCAGCAGAATAAGAAATTTCAAGTCTTTTGTTGATCAGGCGACACCCGGATTTGAACTGGGGATAAAGGATTTGCAGTCCCCCGCCTTACCACTTGGCCATGCCGCCAAATCTGATCCAAAATAGATAATATTTTTATCCACCCATATTCTATTACTTTACTAATTTTTTTTGATCTTGAATCCCATTGTACTTATCCCTTTTAAAAAATTAATCCCTATTTTTTATTGGATCCAGTTTATATTATTCTCTTCGATTGATTGTATCTCAAAAGACACACTGCTTAAAAACTTCCCTTCTCCTTCTATTGAAAAGAGAAAAAATAGATTTCCGGTCACAGACCGAAAAATTCAGGGCAAAATTGATTTACGACTAATCAGTATCAATTATTTTCAATAATCAATCCTTTTCAATTTCCATTATAACAAAATATATGTGTATATGTAAACCCCAGAACAGAAATTTTTACACAGAAATAAAGCATTGGGTCGAACTCTTATGTACATATCCCTATAGAGAATTATCGTGCTTCAATTTTTCATTGAAT